AGATATCTCTTTCGAATCCTTTTTTTATTTTATATAAATTGAATTGCTGATAAAAGTTGTATCTATTTATGTTGTATCTATTTATATAATAGAATACAAAAGAAAATAAAAAAAAAATCAATTCTATAAACTCTATTTTCTATAAGCTATATAATCAAATTGATTGATATGATATAGTCAATTTATTTATAGACTAAATCTTTCTATAATATAGAAAGTAAAAGACTATACTAAAATAATATAGTAATATAGAAAGTAAAGATTTAAAATTAAAGTAAAGAAAGGGCTTTTTTCAAGCATTATTTTTTTTGTAATGTAACATAGTAATTCTTTTTTTTGTCAATTAGGAGAGATGGCTGAGTGGATTAAAGCGTCGGATTGCTAATCCGGTGTACGAGTTATTCGTACCGAGGGTTCGAATCCCTCTCTTTCCGTTTCTGCCGATGGCTTGGTATCTTTCAAATTCGAATTTAGCGAACATTCTTTCTTTTTTTTTTACATAGTAAAAAATGCGGAATAGATAAAATCCTAAGAACATTTATAAGAATAAAGCAAAGGAAAAACTTCTTATTTTTTATTCTTCGCGTCCGGGATTACGTCCTGGATCATTAGATAGGAATCCGAAGATGAAGAGAGAAACAAAGAATATCACTACGGTGTAAACAAAGAGTTTGAGAGTAAGCATTACACAATCTCCAAATCATTTTTTTTGGGGGAAAAGGAAAAAGAGAATAGATTCTCTATTTTTATACTACATATCCGATTTTGACACCAAGAAATGAAGTTTTTTTTAGAATTTCTATAAATACAAAAGAGTTTTCAGAAATTCACACAATTAGACTTCGATATTGTGGTGGGCTCTAATACGGTTTTTCAGTGAAAAAAGGTCAGAATCGGGAAATGGGGGGGGGTCAAAAGTGATCGTGGCTCACGAAGAATTTCACTCTTTGAATTGAGGGTTTGTTCATATTGTAAGACTCATCTGATCTTATCAATTGTTAGAATTTTTTTTCTCGAACTCGAAGAAATCATGAATTTTTCTAGGACAGTATTAAAGATCTCATCGAAAACTTACAGCAGCTTGCCAAACAAAGGCTAAGAGAAAAAATAGAACGGGTATTACTGGCATAACATCTACAATTGGATTCAAAAAAGCGTAGGCCTCGGGCAATTTGGCGAATAAAAAACCACTCGAATAAAGGGCAGAATTAAGACAGATATAGAGTAAACTAAAGATATTAAGCATAACAAACATTTTGTTCTTGGAGATAATTGTATTTTGATTGAGTTATTAATATGTTATTGATATAAGATAAAAATGAAGAAAATAAAGTAAGGTAAACAAAAAAAGACTTCTTTGAACCGAACCCATCAAAAGAAAAATCCTTCACTTCTCACAAGAGAATAGAAGAAATCATACTTTCATACAATATCTTAATTGAATTCTATGTAATGATCAAGAAATTGTGTTTAATTTTCCATCTACGCGTGTCAAAATCCTAACACTAAAACCAAAATCGAATTTTAGAGATTTGGATTGGAATTGACGAACAACCAATAACAATATTACTGTTTATTAGTACCGAATCGAAATTTAAATGGGGCGTGGCCAAGTGGTAAGGCAACGGGTTTTGGTCCCGGTATTCGGAGGTTCGAATCCTTCCGTCCCAGAGCGTATAGAATCAAAATTAACTTTTTGATCAACCTTCTTAAGCTTAAGAGTCTAATTTTTGAAAAAAATGTACTTCTTGTTTCGAATTTTTCAAAATGATTCTCTGAATCAGATCCTTTTTCACAAATTGAATTGAATTCAAATAATACGAAAATGGAACTGAATGCATTTGTGATCCAGGGAAGCTGGGAACATCGATCACAAGAGTTTGAATTCAAAAAAGTTGGATGGGCGTTTTAAGGTATGCCCCTCCCTTTCACTTTCATATTGAAGTTAGTTTCTTAGAAAAGACTTACGTCCCATATTTAGTTGAATTTTCAAGGATCCATTCTAAATCGAAATGCGAAAGCCTCTATATGTCCTATCTTTCTTTTTTTTAAGAAGACAGTTCAATTATTCTCCTTTCATTTCTGAATTCTAAACAAGAGGGTATTCCTGATACTGATTGAATTCGGGATTAAGTCTCTTAAGACTTAAGACTCGGTTAGGTTAAAATAAAAAAAAAATAGGAAAGGAAACGATGACTTAATCCGGACCTTTTTGTCTTTGTATAGATACAAAATAGTCTAGCATCTCATAAAATAGGATCTTTTTTTTTTATTTAGGATTCATCATCCCCACAGAATGAATTGGGCGTGGGAGTAGATAAGAGTTAGTGAGCAATAGAAGATATCGATTTGATTATCTGTGTCTGTCCAAATCTCATTAACCAATAATTCAGTTCCATATGGAATGGATTTTCTTTGACCCTCTTTTTTAGGTATTTTGTCTTTGGCTTTAATGAATAATTGTAAATCTATGGAAAAACAATTTATACGGGGGGATTCATACATCTTATTCACTTTATTTTCCTAATTTTCATATTTGTTGGGAAATATTTAAGATTCTTTAATCCCAAGCACAAGCCAAAGAAACTACGCATAAATTGAGGAAATGCTTATATGCATGGATTTCTATCCTTCTATTTCAGTGATAACGTTCTTTTGCTTTTTTTTGAAAAAGATGTGTGAGCCTATAACCTTATAAATACTTATAAATATTTAACATACAATATACATAATTATTTCCAATGAAAAAAATTGTTCAGTCTAATCTGATAGATATGGAAATCGCCGATTTTTTGCAATTCTGATTTGATCTTTCAGAATTCAGGATACAAAAGAATAACAACCTAAATATTCCCTTTCGTTATTCTTTTGTATCCAATCTACGAAAAAAAAAATAAATTTTCTTTTCCATTTATCTATCTGTTTTAAATCATTGATGGTTCCGATTCCGTTCAATTCGAATATGGATTTATCTCTCTTATGATGATCAAATACAATCCTTAGTAAAACTTTAGTCAAATGCAAATGGTGATGTCGAGGGAGGAAATTTTTTCAATTAAAAAGTTTTAATCTTTCTTATTGGTCCTTGATACTCGAAGAAGTGTAAGATTGTTGAATCGATTCTATCGAATCATTTGAAGATGCAATGGGGATTCAAAAAAAACTTAACCGAATTTTTAGTCGTCTTATTTATTTATATCTTATTTATTTATAAATAAAAAAAAATATTGTATTGATATTGATACAATAAAATAAAGGGTTAATTTGAATTCTTACTGAGGCTCTTCTTCATAAATTAACGATTCACTTCATATAGAAGGAAAAAAGACTGTGTATCGGCCAAAGCAATGACTATTCATGATTCCATAATTGGAATCAATTACATACCGGTTCCAAACTCGAGAAATGTTATGGTAAAACTTCGTTTGAAACGATGTGGTAGAAAGCAACGTGCGACTTGAAGGACATGATCCGTTATGGATTTTTTTACATCCAATCCACTGTTTTCGATTTTATATGAATGGGCTCTTGGCTCGACATCTTTTGTTCTGTTCTATTAGAATCCTCTTTTTTTGGCGGGTTGTAATGTAAATAGTAACATGATGGAGCTCGAGTAGAAAGTATTTATTCATTTCTCAAGGGCAAGGATCTAGGGTTAATACTAATCAATAAGTTGGAAAAAACTTCGTAAGTATATTTTGATATAGAAATCGAAAGGATCTGATTCGAGCAATTTTTAAATCCAAAAGCAAAAGAAAAAGCTGTTGGAATTGGGAAACCTCTTTTGATAAAAAGTGTATCATGCAGGAATCAATTGTTTGTATGATTCTTTGATAGAAAGAAATAAAAAAAAAAGGGTGTGTTGCTGCCATTTTTTAAACATTAAAATTAAAGATCACCGAAGTAATGTCTAAACCCAATGATTCGAGGCAACGATAAGAGATCCTGGAACAAGGAAATAAATACCGTTTTTAATTGTCTCAACAATTAATCAGAATGAAGGAAGAATCTAAAAATAGATTCGAAACGAGACAAAAAAGGGGGTTCGAGACCACTCAAAAAATGAAATGCCTAAGGATTTTCTTTTGGGCTGTTCGAAAGTTATCCAACTTGAGTTATGAGAGTACGAATGCTTTGTTTTTTTCTTTTTTGAAAAAGAAAAAAAACAAAAAAGGACTTAAATCTCGAATTTTTTTTATAGATCTATTTGACATTTTAATTCTCTACATAGACATAACTTATAATCATTTTTTTCTCGAGCCGTACGAAGAGAAAACTTCTTATACGTTTCTAGGGGGGGTATTGTTCAGCTATATCTATCCCAATGAGCCGTTTATCGAATCGTTGCAATTGATGTTCGATCCCCAAGAGAAGGAAGAGATCTTCGGAAAGTGGGTTTTTATGATCCGATAAATAAGCAAACCCATTTAAATGTTCCTGCTATTCGATATTTCCTTGACAAGGGCGCTCAACCTACAGGAACCGTTCATGATATTTCAAAGAAGGCAGGGGTTTTTACAGAACTTAGTCTTAATCCCACGAAATTCAATTAAGGAATAGAACAAAAAAGGGTGTGGATAAGTCCTATATAATTTTGGATAATTTTTTCTTTACTACCCCCCCTTTTTTTGTTCTATTCCTACCTATTTATTATTCCGATTTAGAATTCTTACCCTAGAACATGTTATTCTATAAGTATAAGGATAAGGACAAAAATTGATTTTCTTGCTAGAATTTGATTGATATAAAATGCATATAAAAAAAAAATAAAGGAAATACAATGAACTAATTGGATCTGGAAATAGCAAAAATTGAATTACCTGAAACCTGGCGATTGTTCGTTGTAAATCTATTACCAAGTAACAAACCGAGGGATTGAGCTTGTTTATTTTACTTATTATTCATTGAATAAACCTAAGATTTTTTCCTAGTTTTTTTATGAATTTATTCTTTCACCTACACCTCTTTTATATTTATTTGGATTTATGGATATTATCGATGGAGTGCAAATTCAGCACAAGTCCTTTTTCTTTTATATATATTTTTTTTTCAAGTATTTATATCAAGTATTCCTAAATTTTTTTATTTATTGAATTTTTTCTATCTTTCTATTTCTATCTTTCTATATTATATATCTATTTATTTATATATATTTTTAATATATCTATTTTTTTTTATTTATTTTATTTGTTTATATATTTTATTATTTGTTTATATATTTTATTTGGATTTTATTTATATTAATAAATTATTAATTCATCTTTTTGTTTTTGCCATTGTCTTTTTTGTATTATTTTTTCAACCTTCATAGTCAACATTCATTGTTATATTGACAACAGTGTATCGAACAAATATAATTCGATCATGGATAAATGAAGCTATTTATCTCCGTCCTATAGGTTTGTTTTTTTTTTTCTTTTTATTTTTATATTCAGAATCGATTATAAATTTTTTTATTCGATTTCTTACTAGTTTACTATTTTGATTCTGTTGTGAAATTCAATCGTTTTTATTTATTTTTATTCCGATTGTATCTACCCATTCGAATTATTCGGGTTGCTAACTCAACGGTAGAGTACTCGGCTTTTAAGTACGGCTAGCATCTTTTACACATTTATATGAAGCAAAGGATTCGTCCAGATCTTCAGGAGAGTTTGGAAGACCACGACTGATCCTGAAAGGAATGAATGGAAAAACCAGCATGTCGTATCAATCGAGAATTTTGAGAATATTTTATTCTTATTCACTCGACACAAAACCAAGTTTTAATTCTTGGCGCGTAACAAAAAAAAATTAATTCAAAGTTGGGTCGAGTGAATAAATGGATAGAACCCCTAGGGTTCCAATTAGAGGGCAACAAAAAGTAACGAACTTCTGTTCTTAATTTGAATAATTCCCCGATCTAATTAAACGTTAAAAAGATATTAGTTCCTAACGCGGGGAAAGGTTTTCCCATGAGTGGATTATCGATTTATTTAATAAATCCTAAGTATTACTTAAGTCTCTATTATGGGTCAAAGATGAATGTGTAAAAGAAGCAGTATATTGATAAAGATAGTTTTTTTTTCCAAAATAAAAAGAGCGATTGGATTGAAAAAATAAAGGATTTCTAACTTTTATACTATAACAAACATAAATCAATTAAATTAAATGGAAAATGAGAGGATAGAGAATCCGGTAATGAGTGGACTCGTTTTCAAGGTATCTACTTTTTTTTATTACTACAATACTTTGTTTTCGCTGTATCGCACTATGTATCATTTGATCATCCACTAAATCCCTTACCTTCGGTTTCAATCTAATTTCAAATGGAGGAATTTCAAGTATATTTAGAACTAGATAGATCTCAACAACACGACTTCCTATACCCACTTCTTTTTCGGGAGTATATTTATGTACTTGCTCATGATCATGGTTTAAATAAATCGATGATTTCATTGGAAAATGGGGATTATGACAATAAATCTAGTTCACTAAGTGTGAAACGGTTAATTACTCGAATGTATCAACCGATTTATTTGAGTATTTCTGCTAATGATTCTAACCAAAATCAATTTTTTGGGCACAACTCTAATTTGTATTCTCAAATTATATCAGAGGTATTTGCAGTCATTGTGGAAATTCCATTTTCCCTAGAATTAGTAGCTTTTTTAGAAGGGAAAGATATAGAAAAATCTCATAATTCACAATCAATTCATTCAATATTTCCTTTTTTCGAGGACAAATTTTCACATTTAAATTATGTGTTAGATGGACTAATACCCCACTACATTCGCCCCGAAATCTTGGTTCAACTCCTTCGCTACTGGGTAAAAGACGCCTCTTCTTTACATTTATTACGGTCCTTTCTCCACGAGCATTTTCATTTGAATTGGAATAGTCTTATTAGTTCAAAGAACTCCATTTCCTTTTTTTCAAACAGGAATTCAAGATTATTATTGTTTCTATATAATTCTCATGTATATGAATATGAATCCATCTTCTTTGGTCTCTGTAACCAATTTTCTCATTTACGATCAACATCCTCTGGAGCCCTTGTTGAGCGAATAGATTTTTATAGAAAAGTCGACGATCTTGTCGAAGTCTTTACTAATGATTTTCCGGGCATCTTATGGTTGTTCAAGGATCCTTTTATGCATTATGTTAGATATCAAGGAAAATTCATTTTGGCTTCAAAAGATACGCCTCTTCTGATGAATAAATGGAAATATTATCTTGTCAATTTATGGCAATGGCATTTTCACGTGTGGTCTCAACCAGGAATGTCTCATATAAACCACTTAGACAAGCACTCTATCAACTTTCTGGGCTATCGTTTCAGTGTACGACTGAATCCGTTGGTGGTACGGAATCAACTGCTAGAAAATTCATTTCTAATAGAAAATACTATGAAGAAGGTCGATACAATCGTTCCAATTAGTCATCTGATTGGATCATTGACTAAGGCACGATTTTGTAATCCATTAGGGCATCCCATCAGTAAGCCGACCTGGGCCGATT